TTCAAATAAATAATTTTATAGCGAATGACTATTCATCTATTGTATTTTCATGCAAATAGGGGGCAAGAAAACTCTATGGAAAGATGGTGGTTTAATTCGATGTTGTTTAAGAAGGAGTTCGAACGCAGGTGTGGGCTAAATAAATCAATGGGCAGTCTTGGTCCTATTGAAAATATCAGTGAAGATCCAAATCGAAAAGTGAAAAACATTCATAGTTGGAGGAATCGGGACAATTCTAGTTGCAGTAATGTTGATTATTTATTCGGCGTTAAAGACATTCGGAATTTCATCTCTGATGACACTTTTTTAGTTAGTGATAGGAATGGAGACAGTTATTCCATCTATTTTGATATTGAAAATCAGATTTTTGAGATTGACAACGATAATTCTTTTCTGAGTGAACTAGAAAGTTCTTTTTATAGTTATCGAAACTCGAGTTATCTGAATAATGGATTTAGGGGCGAAGATCCCTACTATAATTCTTACATGTACGATACTCAATATAGTTGGAATAATCACATTAATAGTTGCATTGATAATTATCTTCAGTCTCAAATCTGTATAGATACTTCCATTATAAGTGGTAGTGAGAATTACGGTGACAGTTACATTTATAGGGCCCTTTGTGGTGGTGAAAGTCGAAATAGTAGTGAAAATGAGGGTTCCAGTAGACAAACTCGCACAAAGGGCAGTGATTTAACTATAAAAGAAAGTTCTAATGATCTCGAGGTAACTCAAAAATACAGGCATTTGTGGGTTCAATGCGAAAATTGTTATGAATTAAATTATAAGAAATTTTTAAAATCAAAAATGAATATTTGTGAACAATGTGGATATCATTTTAAAATGAGTAGTTCGGATAGAATTGAACTTTTGATCGATCCGGGTACTTGGGATCCTATGGATGAAGACATGGTCTCTCTGGATCCCATTGAATTTCATTCGGAGGAGGAGCCTTATAAAGATCGTATTGATTCTTATCAAAGAAAGACAGGATTAACCGAGGCTGTTCAAACAGGCATAGGCCAACTAAACGGCATTCCCGTAGCAATTGGGGTTATGGATTTTCAGTTTATGGGGGGTAGTATGGGATCCGTAGTCGGAGAGAAAATCACCCGTTTGATTGAACACGCTGCCAATCAAATTTTACCTCTTATTATAGTGTGTGCTTCTGGGGGGGCGCGCATGCAGGAAGGAAGTTTGAGCTTGATGCAAATGGCTAAAATATCGTCTGCTTTATATGATTATCAATTAAATAAAAAATTATTTTATGTATCAATCCTTACATCTCCGACAACTGGTGGAGTGACAGCTAGTTTTGGTATGTTGGGGGATATCATTATTGCCGAACCCAATGCCTACATTGCATTTGCAGGTAAAAGAGTAATTGAACAAACATTGAATAAAACAGTACCCGAAGGTTCACAAGCAGCTGAATACTTATTCCAGAAGGGTTTATTCGACCTAATTGTACCACGTAATCTTTTAAAAAGCGTTCTGAGTGAGTTATTTAAGCTCCACGCCTTTTTTCCTTTGAATCAAAAGTCAAGCAAAATCAAGTAGAGCACTAAGCTCAATTATTTTATTTGTGTTTGTAGCAAAAAAAGTAGTTAGTTTATCGGAATCAAAGTAAATAAGATAATAATGGCCTTTTCTTTGGTGATAGAATATCTAATTGTAGAAAGAATCAAAACTAAAGTTGAGGATAACTCTTTTTTTGACCTATATTCCTGATTACGAATCAAGAAGCCTTTATCACCATCACCAAGAGTGAGTTATTCCTTTCGTGAAATTAGGAAAATAAAACGAATTTCTTCTTGTCTTAGGTATATAATTTGAAATTTAAATATAGATAATAGAGTTTTGTATCTTTCTCTATCTCCCGAAAAACCATTTTAGCTAAAAATTCATGTTGGGTCGGATTCGAACGAATCTTTCGATAATCTGTAAAAAACTCTTTATCTATTTTTAGAAAATTAGAAGACAAGAACAAAAGAAATGAAGAAAAATCATAAAGTTTATTATCATACATATCTTTCTCATGTAGGAGATGAATAAGTCCATTTATTTAGTTCTACAGTTCTTTGCACTTATTCTTATTATACGTACTCAGTTAGGTTTAGATATATAGATACTTAGATCTATACTAAGAATTTCAAATTCTTAAAATTCTATTAATAATAAATATTATCTAATTAGAATTCAAATTCTTAATTTAATTATTAATTATAATTATTACAAGATATCTTTATTTATATAATAACATAATAAGAGATACAAATAGTAAATCGAGGTACCCCTTCTATGACAAATTTGAACCTTCCATCTATTTTTGTGCCGTTAGTAGGCCTAGTCTTTCCGGCATTTGCAATGGCTTCTTTATTTCTTCATGTTCAAAAAAACAAGATTGTTTAGATCCGCTGGGACCCAATCTCATCCATTTTTTTTGAAAACGTGGACTTGTATCATAACACGGATATCTATTTATTGGAATATAGTA